AAATGAAACGGCCATAATAAAGACGCTTACTGTCTGTTCTTGATTCAACACACTTCCACTGTAGTGTCCGAGTGGATACTGCTACTTCCTCTCGAACCATAATAATATTATTCTTTTTTCAGATCATTGAATCATTTATTTCTCTTGAAATCCGTTCAATTCTTATTTCTACACACGTCTTTTTTTAGGAGGTCTACATCCATTATGTGGCATAGGGGTTACGTCACGTACGAAACTTAATAGTATACCACTTCTACGAATAGCTCGTAATGCTGCATCTCTTCCGAGACCAGGACCCTTTATCATGACTTCTGCTCGTTGCATACCCTGATCCACTACTGTACGAATAGCATTTCCTGCTGCGGTTTGAGCAGCAAATGGTGTCCCTCTTCTTGTGCCTCTGAATCCACAAGTACCAGCGGAGGACCAAGAAACCACCTGACCTAGTACATCTGTAACAGTCACAATGGTATTGTTGAAACTCGCTTGAACATGAATAACTCCTTTTGGTATTCTACGCCCACTCTTACGTGAACCAATACGCCCATTCCTACGTGAACCAATTCTTGGTATAGGTTTTGTCATATTTTATCATCTCATAAATATGAGTCAGAGATATACGGATATATCCATTTCATATCAAAACAGATCCTTTATTTGTCCATCGGGTCCTTTAGAAAATCCCTTTTTCTTTTTAGAAAGATTACCCTTGTCTCTGTTTATGTCTCGGATTGAAACAAATTACTATAATTCGTCCCCGCCTACGGATCAGTCGACATTTTTCACAAATTTTACGAACAGAGGCCCTTATTTTCATATTTGTTATTCCTTACCTTAATTCCGAATCTACTCCTTGGAAGAAAATAAGTCTCTTGAAATTTTGAACCTCAATTGTATTCCCACGAAAGGAATGTTTAAAAATCCACCTACACCTAATCGTTTGAATCTTTGTTGCGAAGTCTATAAATTATACGTCCCCTGGTTGAATCATAACGACTTACTTCGATTTTTACTCTATCTCCTGGTAGTATCCGTATAAAACTTCGTCGGATCCTCCCCGAAACATAACCTAGAATCAGATCTTCATTATCTAAACGAACCCGGAACATACCATTGGGAAGTGATTCAGTAATTAAACCTTCATGAATCAATTTTTGTTCTTTCATTCCAGGTAACCCCCTTGAAGTATCAACTAATGGAGGAGGAGTGATATTAAACAACCCGTCTTTCCTCTCCTTTTTCACAAATAGGAAGTTACGGATCAACTTCGGATACCAGAAGGATCACCATATATAACACAAAACTTCTCCTCCAATTCCTTCTAGTCGAGCTTCTCGATCTGTCATTATACCTCTAGAAGTAGAAAGAATTACAATCCCCATTCCACCTAAAATCCTAGGAATTCGTTGATAGTTGGAATAGATTCGTAGACCGGGTCGGCTGATACGCTTTAAAATATTTCTATATGTTCCTTTCCTATTTCTTCTATGTCGCAGGGTTGAAACCAAGAAATATTTGTTGTTTTCCCGATGTTTCCTAACGTTTTCAATAAAACCTTCTCGTAGAAGTATTTTAACAACGCTTTCGGTCATATTAGTAGATGCTATTCGAACTGTTCCTTTTTTATCCATGTCGGCATTTCTTATAGAAGTTAATATATCGGCAATAGTGTCCCTACCCATGACGAACTATAATTATTGGTGCCTCCTAATTTTGATATAATCAACATGTTACGTTTTTTTTTTATGTGAATTTTTGATTCTTTATTTATGAATTATTAAAAGTATATGCGTGAAACAAAATCTACTAATTGATCCATTTCAGATACCCTACTATATCATGGTCTCATCTACTAGTATTTATAATACCTCAGGAGCTAATGAGACTATTTTAGTGAAATTCAACTGTCTCAATTCTCGAGCGATCGCTCCAAAAACCCGAGTTCCTTTTGGATTTCCTTCTTGATCAATGACAACTGCTGCATTGTCATCATATCGTATTATCATACCGTTGTCACGTCTGAGTTCTTTACATGTACGTACAATTACGGCTCTGATCACTTCTGATCTTTCGAGAGGCATATTGGGCACTGCTTCTTTTATTACAGCAACAATAACGTCACCAATATGAGCATATCGGTGATTACTAGCTCCTATGATTCGAATACACATCAATTCTCGAGCCCCGCTGTTGTCCGCTACATTCAAATGGGTCTGAGGTTGAATCATATCATTTTTTTTTTAATCTGTTTTTTCAATGCAAAGGTCGAAGGAAAAAAGAAAGAAATATTGTCTGTCCAGAAATAAAGAAATCCGCGATTGTTTTTTTCATCATAAATACCCCTTCGGTTCCACATCCCTATCCTGAAATAATGAATTGCGTTCGTATAGGCATTTTGCACGCAGCTATTTTAATAGCTGCTCTGGCTACAGTTTCCGATACTCCGCCCATTTCATAAAGTATTCGACCCGGCTTAACAACAGATACCCAATATTCGGGAGATCCCTTCCCCGAACCCATACGGGTTTCCGTAGGTCTTACTGTAACGGGTTTGTCGGGAAATATACGGACCCATATTTTTCCACCACGGCGCGCATATCGTGTCATTGCTCGTCGCCCTGCTTCTATTTGTCTAGATGTGATCCAAGCGGGTTCAAGTGCCTGAAGAGCATATCTACCGAAACAAATATGATTGCCTCGATAAGATATTCCCTTCATTCTTCCTCTATGTTGTTTACGGAATCTGGTTCTTTTGGGGTTATAGTTGATGGTTGTTTCTCAACCTCATCTCTACTACAGAACCGGACATGAGAGTTTCTTCTCATCCAGCTCCTCGCGAATGAAACGATTCAATAATATTACAGATACACATGTATTTATTGAATAATACACTAAATCATGGGATTTATTGATATTGAATCTGTCACGTAGGAATCTGTATATCTTGTATATATAGCTAGACGTATATTTCTATATATAGAAGATAATGCCTTTGCTTTATTTTTATAACGAATCCTTGACCTTTACCGAATCGGCCAAAATTTTGCAATTCAATAAGGGTTTCGCGGGCGAATATTTACTCTTTCAATATTTGTTTCATTCGTAGGGTCAACCCATGGCCTCTCAGAATAAATCAATTGGTTCCTGGTTGGTTCCGCCATCCCACCCAATGAATCATTAGGATTCGTTTTCAATAGAATCTTCTGCAGTCACAGGTTCCGTCGTTCCCATAGCTTCTCCATTAATGGCTAGGCCTGAACTCTGCAATGGAGCTCCTCAATTCAAGTTCGTTCCCAAGTCAATCTCCTCAGTCTCTATTGACTCGAGGCTCTTTATTATTGGTATTTTTCCTATGAACCGTATTCATCTAATTATGGACGAATCAGTATTGATGCTTTATCACACTGCCTTTTATGAGATGATTCATAATAGACCATACATATTGGAATCATATACCATTGATATTCTCCTTCTCTCTTTCTCTCGTCCTTCCATTTACCCACATCCCTCTATTTTCGCTTCACAATCCATAATCAGATTGATTTTTCCTTTATGGAAAAAAGATTTCAGTTGCTACAACTATATGATTGACACATCATATAGTGACTGGTTCCTTGGATCTCGATAATACGAAGCAATGAGCTGGTTCTAAGTTCTATAGTTATTAGTTAGGGGCCAGTCCTTTTTTTTTGAATCCCAACTCTAAAGAAAAACCAACGAGTCACACACTAAGCATAGCAATTCTACCAAATGATCAATCCAATTTTTATTCAACCCTATAGAATTAGAATTGCTCATTTTTCATTGAAGGGAAAAAGAATAGTTTGTCGTTTTTTGTTCTATCACTGGATAGAATGGCAAAGAAAGGCCCATTATTGCTCGTCTACAAATATCCAAATTTTGATGCCTAATACCCCATAGATAGTTCGAACTGTATGGGAACAATGATCAATTTTAGCTCGAATGGTTTGTAGGGGAACCCTACCTTCTCTGATCCATTCGACACGTGCAATTTCTTTTCCGTCGATACGTCCTGCAATTTGTACTTGAATTCCTTTTGTATCCGCTTGTTCAGCTAATTCAATAGCTTTTTTCATTGCCTTTCGAAAGGAAACTCTATTCTTTAATTGTAGAGCTATATATTCTGCAAGAATATTAGGTTGTCCATAAGGTTTTGCAACTCTTGTGATAGCAATGTTAAGTCTCCGGTTCACAGAATGAAATCCTTTTTGTACATTGATCTGTAATTCTTCGATTCCTCGTGTTCGACCCTCTATTAACAAATTTGGAAATCCAATATAGATTATGACCTGGATCAGATCGATTTTTTTTTGAATCTCTATATGTGCAATTCCTTCGAAACCCGAGGATATTCTCCTATTTTTTTGTACATAATTCTTGATACAATCTCGTATTTTTTCATCTTCCTGGAGACCTATGGAATAATTTTTTGGTTGCGCGAACCAAAGGGATCTATGCTTTTGGTTTTCCCCACCAAGTCGGAAACCAAGGGGATTTATTTTTTTGCCCATATTTTTCTTCTCTCTCTTTCTCTTTTTTTTCTCTCTCTTTCTCCAAATATCTCTCTATTATAGGATCTTTCCATTGATCCTTTGTTTCTAAATATATATCCTGATCCGTTTTCTTTTTAGAGCTATCCCTCACTACAATAATTATATGACAGGTGGGTCTTTTTATCGGATAACTACGTCCTCGAGCCCGAGGTTTTAACCTTTTCACGATAGTACCCCCATTGACTTCGGCTTTACTAATGACTGAATCAGCTTCGTTGAAACTTTTATTGTGACTAGCATTTGCTGCTGCAGAATAAACCAATTTAAAAATGGGATAAGATGCTCGATAAGGCATGAGTTCCAGTAGCATAAGTGTTTCCTCATAGGAACGCCCACGAATCTGATCAATGACTCTTCGTGTTTTGTGAGCAGACATACATACATTTTCAGCTAAAGCTTTTACTTGTGTACTTAAGATCCTCTTCG